CAACTGCTTCAAATACAGTATCAGGAAGTACAGCTTGCGGAACTTCAATATCCACGGGCTTATTAGCTAAATGGCAATTGGCACATACAATTCGACCAGTCGCTTCTCGTGGATTTTCATAACCCTGCTGCGCAAAAATGGGATATGCATTTGAAATAGATGCTCGAGTTATTACATATATCATGATCGATAAAGAAATGGATCGAGTCATCTGTTCTTTTACCCAAGAAAAAGTATTTCGATTTTGCATAGTCCAATCATAGATCCCGGAATTTCTACAATAAATTCGATAGGTAGCTAGTAGAATTCCCTATCCACAAGTTTGCCATTGTATTGATTGTACTGAAAGAATTGTACTGGTGGAATATGGTATGAATACCTTGAACTGAAAAGGTAGAAGTATAAAAAATAAGTAAGATTTAAAACGATTTCTTTATACACGAAGCAAAAGTCTGATTTGATTGATATCAAGAGATCTAATGAATTCTTCATTCATTCATTGAATGATAAATTACTACAAGGGAAGGAGATACACGATTTTAAAAATGGAAGATCCAATATTTCACAATTGTATCTAGAATCACTGGGAAAGTGAAAACAAGACCAGATATAATTTGATCGTTCTGAGCCAATCCAAAATCGTTGTATATCGAACCAATCATTAGTTCCCAACCATGGGTCGAGTGGAATCCGATCCATAAATCAAAATCAGTAACTAAAAGAATAGAAAAAGCTTTTATTGTGTCACTTAAGTTATAGAGAAATTCCTGAATCCAAGAATTAAGAATGAAAAGTTCTTCATTACCCAGAATAAAATAACTACTTAGAATAGCGAAACAGATTAGATTTGTCGATAAATGAAAAATTATATGGAAATGAGATTCATTGTGTCTTTTGACCAATTGTATTGTTTCCTTGTGCATTCCTATATGAAGCCCTTGCCCTTGTATATATGTGTCCGAGTACTGCTTTATCATCTCGTCCAACAGGAATAGTTCTTCTAATTACATAAAATTTTCTAGAACATTTTTCTCTTGAATATCATTCAAAAGGATTTCGGATTGCCTGGTATTCCACCAATTAATAATCCAAGTTTCTAGACTTTTATTAAATGAGAGAGAAACCCACCAGGGCAAAAAGAGTATAGACACAAGATATGGGAGGGAAGCGTAATGCTTTCTTTTTTTTTTTTCATTATGTATCTGTGATGTTAATGAACCTGTTTCATTCGTTGATTCTATCTTAGATTTCTATGAAGCACGAGTTCTATAACAAGAACAAGGTATCGAATTTATGGGTCTTTTCCTATTTTTGTTTTTGTGTCAGAATTAAGTCTTTGTATCTAGAATAGAACATCGAAGAAGGGACCTTTTCGAATGAAAAAAAAAGAAGTAAATATTCTTTCCAGATTGCAGAAATACCAATTCTTAATACTTAATATATATTATATATAAATTATTATTATATTATATATTATATATTATAATTAATAATTATTATATTTTTTTATTCTTTATGCGTCCTCCTGGTTTTTTTATTTGTATTTGAGATGTATAATGTATGTGAACTGCTGCCTCAACGGAACGGTAAAATAGAATATAGCATCCTTTGTCGGAATGAACATTTTTAAGAAGCTGCAGTTGTTTTAAAAAGATAATTAGTAAGTTCTTCTCTCATGCTGAGATTTCTTCTTCAGTTCATTTCATTCAATTGGTATGCGCAAGAAATAGGCCAATTCGGCAGCTTTTTGTTCAATTTCTCGTGGATTAAAATTATCATCAGTACGAGTCAAGGGAATGGCTCCTTGACCCCGGATTTCCATATAAAGGACACGACGAGTAAAAAGACCCTCTCCCACCTCTATTCTGATTGATTGGATATCTTTCAGAAAGAAACGAAGGAAGATGCGACGATTTTTTCCAGGGAATCCCCAACGAAAAAAGCACATTATCCCTTCTTTTCTATCGAATCGGTCATAACCACTACCTAAATTCCATGAAATTGTGCACCACAAATAAGAACTAATGAATAGACCTGCGATCCCATAGAAAGACATCACGATCCCTTGTGGGAAAAAAACAATTTCCTGAGAAGGAAATACGGATATCAGATTCCTACCAAGATAACTGGAAGTTCCAACCACTAAGAATCCTAGTGAACCTAAAAAAAGGATACAGGCCCAGCAAAAATTACTTGTTTTTCGAGACCCCGTTATAAGTTCTATCCATATATGTTCTGATCGCCAATTCATACTATACTAGATCCAGTTGCATTCGATTAGAATTTAAAAAATAACCCAAATAGATTTGACTTTTCTTGCTTGATTCCGAAATAACTTCCATCAACTAGCAGTATTCTGACATGAACCATTAGGAATAATTGGTTAGATACATTGAGTTTCTATTTCAAAGATTTTTAAAAAATATTTGCTGATCATTTTTATATTGATTAAGCTATAACCGCATATACATACATTAATGCATATATTATGCATCAGTATACATAACAATTTTTCCGTTTGTTTTCGGAAAGGCCACATATCATATCATATCATATATCCTACCATATTACACTAAAAAAGTATTTGTATGATGATCCAGCGTTGAAATAAATTGATGAGATTTGGTCCCATCATTTTTAGACAATCTTATTTCTTTGGACATAAAGAGATAAAGAAGCCATTGCGATTGCCGGAAAGACTAGGCCCACTAAAGGAACCAAAATAGAGGGAAAGTTAAAATCTATCATAGAATGGGTACCTCGATTTCATATTTGTACCTATTATAATTATAAAGATATCTTATGATACGTCTACCTATTATAAAAAATATGAATATAATCTTAATATTAAAGTACTTAATAATAAAAATAAATAAGTACAAGGAATGTAGAACTAAATGAAGTTTACCTATTCCTCTTTCTACACGAATATGTATGACAGTCCACTTTCATAAATTTTATTCTTCTTTTCCCATCCTTAATTTTATTTATATCTTTTCTTTCAAAAAACCTTTGTTTGTTTTGAAAGAAAAGAATTTTTTATGAATTCGCGACTTTAACCAATCTTATCCAACAAACAAAACAGGGATTCCTAGTGAAAAACAGGGGTTCTCGGTAAATAGAAATAATTTATATTCTATATTCTTATTATTCTTTATTATCATTCTATATTCATTCTTATATTCTTCTTAGTTTGATTATTTGATTATATATTCTATATTTGAATTTGATTTGTTTTTATATTTTATTTTTTTTTCTATATTTTTTTATATATTTTTCGTTGTTCTATAATATGAATATGTCATAAAGTAGGGATAAATTTTTTTTGATTTACCCGATTTCTCAGAAGGAGAAAGAAACTCTTTTTTATCTTGTCGATAGAGAGATGCTTATTCCTAATCAGGAAGGGGGGTAGAATAAAAAAATGGATTCGGGTAAAAAAGTAATTATCCAAAACTTATGACTCTTACTACACTTATAACTGATGTCCCAAAAGAAAACACCATCTTCCTAGTTTTGTTTTTTTGATTACAATAAACTAAATGCTTATTCGCTACAAATAAAAATAACTGAACCTAGTGCTATACTTCCATTTTAAAATGAAGAATTTCAACCCCTTTTTAATTTAAAATTAAAATATTTTTTTTTTTTTAATCTTGATTCAAGGGAAGGAAACCCTGTAGTTGAAATAACTCACTGAGAACACCTTTTAAAAGATTACGTGGTACGATTGGGTCGAATAAGCCCTTATCGAATAAATACTCAGCCGCTTGTGAACCGTCAGGTACTGTCTTTTTCAATGTTTGTTCAATTACTCTTTTGCCCGCAAACGCAATATAGGCATTAGGTTCAGCAATAATGATATCTCCCAACATACCAAAACTTGCTGTAACTCCGCCAGTTGTAGGAGATGTAAGGATTGATACATAGAATAACTTTTTATTTGATTGATAATCATATGAAGCAGAAGATATTTTAGCCATTTGCATCAAGCTCAAACTCCCTTCTTGCATGCGTGCTCCTCCAGAAGCACACACAATAATGACAGGTAGAGATCGATTAATAGCATACTCGATCAAACGGGTTATTTTCTCACCTACTACGGATCCCATACTACCTCCCATAAACTGAAAATCCATAACTCCAATTGCTATGGGAATACTATTTAGTTGACCTATGCCCGTTTGAACAGCTTCAGTTAAACCCGTTTTTTTTTTATAAAAAAAGATGCGATCTGTATAAGGTTCCTCTTCTGAATGAAATTCAATGGGATCCATAGAGACCATATCCTCATCCATAGGCTCCCAAGTGTCAGGATCAATAAGAAGTTTGATTCTATCTGAACTACTCATTTTCAAATGATATCCGCAGTGTTCACAAATATTCATTTTTGACCAAAAAAATTTTTTATAATTTAATCCATAACAATTCTCGCATTGAACCCATAACTCTCTGTATTTTGTATTTATATCGAAATCATTAGATCTTCCTCTTTCATTGAGATAACTGCTACTAGTACTACTCGAATTTTCACTTTCAATACTACTTATAGTTTTAGTTTGACTTTCCGTACAAATAAAACTATAAATGTAACTGTCGATACCACTGTAAATGTCACTATTAAGACTGATTTCAAAACGAAGATAACTATCAATGCAACTATTAATGTGATTATTCCAATTAGATTGAGTATCACACATGGAATAATAATAGTAATAATTGCTACTCTTAGACTCACTATTCAAATAACTATAAAAAAGTATCTCTAGTTCATTCAAAAAAGAATTAGCATTGTCAATCTCAAAAATCTGATTTTCAATATCAAAATATACAGAATAACTGTCACCATTACTATTTTTAACTAAAAAAGTATCATCAGAGATCAAACTAAAAATATTTCTGCTATCAAATAAATAATCTAGATAATTAATATTACCGAAACTATAACTGCCACTATCACTCCAACTAGGAATCCTTTTCTCCGCATCATTTAGAATAGG